CATGTCAAAACAGATTCCCTATTTGTAATTTGTAGTCTTTAACGAGTTTGATTATCCTTGTCTTTGTTTATGTCTTGGGTTGGAACAAATTACTATAATTCGTCCCCGACGACGGATTAGTCGACATTTTTCACAAATTTTACGAACGGAAGCTCTTATTTTCATATTTCCCACTCCTTACTTTAATTTTGACTCCACTTTTTGAAAGAAAAAAGTTTCTTGAAATTTTCGATTTCGAATCGTATTCCTACGAAAGAATAAAAAACACCTAATCTTTCGAATCTTTGTTGCGGAGTCGATAAATTATACGACCTCTGGTTGAATCATAACGACTTACTTCAATTTTTACTCTATCTCCTGGCAGTATCCGTATAAAACTACGTCGGATCTTTCCTGAAACATAACCTAGAATCATATCTTCATTATCTAAACGAACCCGGAACATACCGTTGGGAAGCGATTCAGTAATTAAACCTTCATGAATCCATTTTTGTTCTTTCATTCCAGGTAAAACCCCCTTGAAGTATCAACTAGTGGAGGAAGAACCCTATTAGAGAACCCACCCCTTCTCTTTTCTTTTTCACAAAAAAGAAGTTTCATATCGGATATTAGAAAGATTACCATATATAACACAAAATTTCTCCGCCTATTCTTTCTAGTCGAGCCTCTCGGTCTGTCATTATACCTCGAGAAGTAGAAAGAATTACAACCCCCATCCCACCTAAAATTCTAGGAATTCTTTGATAGTTAGAATAGATTCGTAGACCTGGCCGACTTATCCGTTTTAAATTTAAAAGATTTCTATAAGTCCTTTTGCTATTCCTTCTATGTCGTAGGGTTAAAACCAAAAAAGATTTGTTGTTCTCTCGATGTTTTCTCACATTTTCGAGAAAACCCTCTCGTAAAAGTATTTTAACAATACTTTGGCTGATATTAGTAGATGCTACTCGAACCACGCTTTTTCTATACATATCGGCATTTCGTATAGAAGTTATTATGTCAGCAATAGTATCACTACTCATGATTAATTAAAATGATTGGTGCCTCCAAATTTCGATATAATCAACATGTTTTTTTTTTACGTGTTTGTTTATAAATATTAATTTTGAAAGGTATATACGTGAGAGAAAATCTACTAAATGAATCTTAATCTATTTCTTTTAAATACCCTTAATATCGTGGTCTTTTTTTATAATACCTCGGGAGCTAATGAAACTATTTTAGTAAAATTGAACTGTCTCAATTCTCGTGCAATCGCACCAAAAACTCGAGTTCCTTTTGGATTTCCTTCTTGATCAATCACAACTGCAGCATTGTCATCATATCGTATTATCATACCGTTGTCACGTTTAAGTTCTTTACAAGTACGGACAATTACAGCTCTGACAACTTCTGATCTTTCTAGAGGCATGTTTGGAACTGCGTCTTTGATCACAGCAACAATAACGTCACCAATATGAGCATATCGACGATTGCTAGCTCCTATGATTCGAATACACATCAATTCTCGAGCCCCGCTGTTATCTGCTACATTCAAATGGGTTTGAGGTTGAATCATATCATTTTTTTATCTGTTTTTTACAATACAAAGGTCGAAGAAAAAAAGAAATATTATTTGTCCAAAAAAAGAAACCTGCACCCACTATTTTTAAGTTTTTAAGTAAGGCCTATTTCTTTTTTATCCCAAAATGATAAATTGAGCTCGTATAGGCATTTTGGACGCTGCTATTGAAATAGCCCTTCTGGCGACAGTTTCTGTTACTCCACCCATTTCATAAAGGATTCGACCTGGTTTAACAACCGCTACCCAATATTCGGGAGAGCCTTTACCTGAACCCATACGTGTTTCTGCGGGTCTTACTGTAACCGGTTTATCTGGAAATATACGAACCCATATTTTTCCACCGCGACGTGCATTTCGTGTCATTGCTCGTCGACCTGCTTCTATTTGTCTAGATGTGATCCAAGCGGGTTCAAGTGCCTGAAGAGCGTATTTACCAAAACAAATAGTATTACCTCGATAAGATATTCCCTTCATTCTTCCTCTATGTTGTTTACGGAATCTGGTTCTTTTGGGGTTATAGTTGATGGTTTGTTTTGAATTCCATCTCTACTACAGAACCGGACGTGAGAGTTTCTTCTCATCCAGCTCCTCGCGAATAATAAAATAAATTCAAATTAAAGATTTTGAGTTCAATTTGAATTCTATTCAGATATAATATTATGCATAGATGTATTTAAATTTCGTTTTAATAACTGAATCATGGATTTCATTTAATCTAGATCGAATCTTATTAATTTGTATATCTTGATTTGTCTATTTTGTTTGTATAGATATATATATAAATAATAATAAAATGAATGAAATTGTAATAATGAAATTAATAATTATTCAATTTTTTATTAAATTAAATATTAATTTAATATAATAATATATTATTAATAAATAATTAATAAATAAACTAGTTTTTCTTCTATTTATCGATATTAGAATGTTAAA